AGAAGGTACGGGTTCGATTCCCGTCGCTCGCCAGCTTAATTTAGTAAGGTACTATGATAAAAAATTCAGTCTAGTTGACTACTTAACTACTTATATTAAATTAAGTAGTTGTTAGTCTAATACCGTATCCCTTCCTATCTTATCCTTTGCACTCGACTCAAAAAAAAAAAAGAGTGCTTCGGGGGCGAAAATCGAACTTGCCAAGAAGGTGCCCTAAACGGGGGATTTACCGAGACAAACAAGAGAAAATTGCTTTTAAAGGGGAATAGACTGTGCCTTTCTTTTATTTCTTTTTTCTTTTCTACCTGCTGAATAAAAAAAAGGGTTGGATATAGCCCTCTACCATATCTATACAATCTATCATATCTATACAAATAGAATAGTCCATTTATTTATATGGACTGCTAAGTGCGGAGACGGGAATCGAACCCGTGACCTCAAGGTTATGAGCCTCGTGAGCTACCAAACTGCTCTACTCCGCTCTGTAGGGCCAAAAACTGGTGGACGAAAAAGGTTGAATACAAGTCTCTACCATGTCTAGACAAATAGAATAGTCTTTTTATACAGAATGGAGCGGGTAGCGGGAATCGAACCCGCATCGTTAGCTTGGAAGGCTAGGGGTTATAGTCGACGTTGGTTGATTATTTTTAACGTCTCTAATTCAAAACCGAACATGAAATTTTGATTTCATTCGGCTCCTTTATGGCTATTCTCACCACTTAACATCTATGTTAGCTTTTCTGTCTGAATAGAACCAAAGCTCTCTGCTTTCTAGATGATCCCTATAGAGTAGGAGATAGAAATTCTCCTAAATATCTATCTAATCTACTTACTTCGTTCCCTAATTTCATTCAAGAAATCCTGAGGAAAAGAGTTGGGTTTCCACCGAGCTGAAACAATATCCTGATGGTTCTAGTAAACCAAAACTATCGTTTTTTAGCTATTGGGCTTCCATTTCTTTTTTAACTAAAAGAAGATTTAGTTACGATTGGAAATAAACTTTTTTGTATCTTCATCCATAGATCCTTTACTCATATTTATTCAATTGGAATACTTAATCCAATGCAAAATTATGCTTCGCGCCTCTGTACTCATAATGAAATTTGTATTTTGCATGCAAATTTCATTAGTCTTTGGATACTAATCGCGAGAATGTATATTCTTCCTCAATATGCTATTGAGAGGAAAAGGATTAAACCCTTTATAAGAACTAAAGTTTTCATCGGAATATGAATATAAAAAAACTTAAGGATGCCTTAAGTATATCATTTCAAATTCAGTTATTAATAGAACGAATCACACTTTTACCACTAAACTATACCCGCTACATGTAGATTATGATACCAACACTACCCTTTGTCAAGGGTAGCGATTCGAGGAGGAAGCTAATCCCACCTACGTAGAAAAGTGAGCAGTTGGTACTTCAATCGCAGGCCTTTAATTTAGGATTTCGATGGCCCCTCTCTAGTCTGTAAAAGAAATCTCTTCTTACCATGCCACTAGCGTATGAACCAAATGTATGCATTTCGATTAGGATCGTATTCTTCGTATTCTATAGTTTGATTATTCCTACAATATACACTAAGAGATATAGGCGAGAGTACCCATCAATCCCTTTCTTCCTTTTCTTTTTTGTTAGGCAGGCTGTAGAATAATTTTTATACTCTGCAGTACAAATTCAACTGCGCACTTTTTAGAATAAAATTGTTGATAAAACTCCAATATAGTTTGTTCAAAATACACCTTTTGGATAATATTCAAGTACTATTTCTATTTCCAAAGGGTCCCCGTTGAAAATTGCTGCAAAAAATCCGTCCAAAACTGAAAAATAGAAAAGTTTTGAACTCGAAGGTTTTTCTAAGGAATGCCTGTGAAAAATTGTTTCAATCTCGCACCAAAACAGATAAGAAGTATATCACTGAAAATTAATACAATACCCAGCCATATGGGTATATGAGGAGGGCGAATTCCTTTATACCCCCCCAATTAGACTTAAGGGAAATAAAACATAAATGGAGAAAGTTCTCATCATAAGATCAGACAATAGAAGAAAAAAGTCCTAATTCTGCAGAACATTCTGAGCACGTGAAAAGTGAATAGGCTAAAGATAAAAAAAACAAAGTCTACCATTTTTTTAACAGCAGTTCTTATTGCCCCTTTGGCCTTTTTTTTTTGAACCTCACCATGAATAAACTTCTATATCTCAATAGAGAAAATAAAATCTCTACATATATATCTATATATACATATATTATGTACATTAATATATACATATATTTTCTACATTATGCAGTAGATCTATAATGGTAAATGAAAGTGGCTAATTTTTGAATAAAAAGCCCTTTTAACTCAGTGGTAGAGTAATGCCATGGTAAGGCATAAGTCATCGGTTCAAATCCGATAAAGGGCTTTTCCCTTAGTGGTAGAGTAATGCCACGGCAAGACCGAAGTCATCGGTTCGAATCCGATAGAGTACTTTTCTACTAAATTCATTCACTTTATTTTCTTTTTTTTTTTGAAAATGTCTCTGTTTTTTATTGAATTTTATGACTTCGTTTAGTATGAGATGCCATATTTTTGGTCTAAACACTAAACGAAGCACAGAGTTTAAATTGCAAAAAATAAATGAAATTGGACTCTTTTTCCTGTTAGAGCAATCAAATCAATATCTGTACTGAACTAATCTAGAATCCTTTTTATTAATCTATTCTATTAAAAATAAAAGGAATTTCCCTAAAAAGCAGGGGATGATCCGTGAATTAATCTAACCATCAACTAAAAAAAAATCCTATGAAAGCATAATAGAAAAGTAGGAAAGACTCTTTGCTTTGATCTATTTATACTCTTCGATTCGAGTATATTGACAATTCCAAAAAACTGCTCATACTATCATTATAGTATAATGACGAGTGGTTCTATATAGCACTATCGTCTAGTGATGCCCCTATCGTCTAGTGGTTCAGGACATCTCTCTTTCAAGGAGGCAGCGGGGATTCGACTTCCCCTGGGGGTAGGGAGTATTATAAAAAGAGGTTAATCATAGATTATCAAAACCCTAGAATAAATTCTTCCTGGGTCGATGCCCGAGCGGTTAATGGGGACGGACTGTAAATTCGTTGACGATATGTCTACGCTGGTTCAAATCCAGCTCGGCCCAAAAATCTAGGGCTTCGTGAATATGAACTAAATCCTTTTTTTCTTCCATAAAAAAAATATCTGATCCATAGAAATAAAGGATAAAGAGAAAAGAAGGGGAAAATGGATTTCTAAGCCATATCTCTCTGATTCTTTTCTTACAAAGAAAACACCTTTCTTATTGAAAGGTGGATTATCAGTTGTTTTTAGGGATAAAAAATCGCGGCATACTAGTTATGCCACTCTCACTATACCCACATATCCTATGTGAGTGTAGTAGTATATGATTCATCTATTTCTTAGAGTACAACAGACGAATCTTCTTAGGGTTCTATTTAAGAATAGGTATGCCATACACCCCGCAGGGATTGTAGTTCAATTGGTTAGAGCACCGCCCTGTCAAGGCGGAAGCTGCGGGTTCGAGCCCCGTCAGTCCCGAACTAGGGTTCAATGAATGAAAAAATGCATCTTTCCTTTTTTTCATCAAGAATTTCCCTGAAAAAGGGGGAGGCAGAAGGCAAGATCAAATATCTATGGAGAACCCTTACTTTACTTTTTTTATTTCGCAGCTCTCAATAAAAGGAGAGCTTTATAGGAATCTTTTTTTTAACTACTTCCGGTTGATAAGGAAAGACATACATATCATACGTGGATTAGTATAATTTAGGATATTACTCTATTTTTATGATATGATGCTACCATCCTCATCTTAACTTCCTATTTGACTCTTATCTTAAGGCATAGAGTTACGGTATTTTACCAGAATCCAATCCATACACAAATTGTATTCGTTTATTGTTAGAGAATGAATTTAATATAATTAGTTCCTTTTTAGGGGTTAAACCACACCACTTCCATTTTGTAGTTCCAACTTTGTGTATATTCAATGAATTCTTGGAAAGAATCTACCTCATTCTCAGTCCATTTTATGAATCTGTTCTCATCTTTAGACCCAAAAAGCAGATATTGACAGTAACCTAATAAAATAAAAACCAAGCAAACGCTCTTTTTCATAAATTTAAATATTGGATCTTTTTTATTTAAGATCCTCTTTTCTCCATCTCATTTCTACTTCTACTGCTTATTTGGATGTCTATGTGACCCATAGAAAGTCGGTTATATAATACATACATACATAATAGTATGTATAACTATAAGAAAAAGGAAGGGAAATAAAGAAAAAGGAAGGGAAATAGAAAAGCAAAAGTCGAAAAGGATGAAAAATGGAGGGGTTCCGAATCCAATCAAAAAACCTATTTTGGTCTTAGTATGGATAAGGCATCTTCATATGTTATATTATCCTACTATCAACCATGAATTGATTTGATAGATCCAATATTCATAATATTGAATTGATTCAGTATTATCAGAATGCAAGCCCTCCCCTTGAATTTAGAGGGATACCCCCTTTTCCTCTCCATGGGATTACATCCCGAGTTATTGTGAAAAAATAAAATAAAGACGTTATGGAAGTAAATATTCTCGCATTTATTGCTACTGCATTGTTCATTCTAGTTCCTACTGCCTTTTTACTTATTATTTATGTAAAAACAGCCAGCCAAAATGATTAATTGGAATTCCAATTAATCATTGAAGAAATGAAAAAGGGATTAAAGAAAATAAAAATCCAAGTCTTAAATGAAAGGATCCGGTTGGAATCCTAAAGTGTGGTAGAAAGAACTACATATGGTTCTTTCTACCACACTTTACATTCTTTCTATTATATTATCTTGAATCTACATAGAATATATTAGTAGATTGAAATAGTAATCTAATTCAACTTCTTTTTTCACTGCATCCACTTAATTTCAAGCAAGTCAAAATCAAAAAAATCGAAGACAATTCTTCATTGAAAGAATCCATGGAGAGGGAGAAAAATAATACGAGAATAGACTATAATAAAAGAAAAAAAGTAAATAAAAGGAAAAAACCTGCGAATCTTTCATACTTAAAAATGACGCGAGATGCTTCACGCGAGATCCTTCAAAAAAAAAAAGAACAAAAAAAATTTCTAAGAATAAGAAAAGAGTATAAATGGAAAATGTGCGATATGTTGTGAATAGCTTCGTGTAAGAAAGTCTAATTTTCTTATGTAAAGAACTTTATTTTTACTCGTCACTTCTAGTAGAAATTCTTAATTACTAGAATCGCTCTTTCTATTCTATTTCTTTCTATTTCTATTATAGTAGAATCAAACATAGTAGAATAGAACGACTCTTTCTTAAAAGAAAAGAGTTTTTTTACAAGAGTGAAACAAAACTAAAGAAAGAGAGAAAAAATAAAGTTTGGCAAAATGATTAATACAAAATAAAATGATCAATTAAAGAAAAGAGTTGATACTACAATTCGACTACTCAATCAATTAGTAGTATCCCTAGAGTCCACTTCTCCCCCATACTACTAGCGAAAGAGAAAATGTAAAGACTACCATTAAAGCAGCCCAAGCGAGACTTACTATATCCATGTAAATTATGTCTCCTATTTCTATGAAGGAATTATTCTACTATTGATCAATAATCATAGTGGAATTAAGGGTACAGAGTCAAAATTCTGCTCTAAGACTATGGATGAATCGGTTAAAGGAATTTACTCCTATCAAATTCTTATATGATTTCTGGTGGAATTGGAGAGTATTAAGTATAAATATGATACATATACCTTTTCCTTAAAAAAGAAAGAGTGTGGGAATGTCCTGAATAGAAGATGCGGGAATAGAGAGATTTTTTCTTCCTTTTGTTATCTTTTTATAAGCAAAGGACGTCAGAATATACCATAAAATTAGGATAGATAAATATTTATTGGATACCTACTTTACCCATGTTTATTTTTGACCTAAACCCTACTGCCCCACTTTCACTCTTTCATAGAAAGAGTGAGGAGACCTTATCCACTCCACAACTCCGAAATTGATTTTTGATCAGCCTATTCAATCTGATTCTCGACAGAATCCGTAGCCTTTACTTTAGTGAAAGTCCCTTCTTCAATCTTAGATTGAAAAAAGACTTAGGGACCTTTGGAAGTTTTAAATTCCCGAATCAATTCAAATTAATAAAAGAATAAGGAAACGCTACCTCATCTCTGTTGGTAGTTCCCCGTTTGGGCCACTGCCGCCAAAGCAAAGCCTCGTTTGAGGATAGAACTAGGGTATGGATTCTCAAAATCCAGTATCGCCGACCTAGTTACTCTCTTGCCCCAACTTATGAGGGTACGAAATTTTGGAGTTTGATTAGTACTATAATCCTAAGTATTATATTGATCAGGCGGCACCCAGATTTGAACTGGGGATAAAGGATTTGCAGTCCCCTGCCTTACCACTTGGCCATGCCGCCAAAAAATCCGATCTAAAATCGAGAAAAGAACAAGTATTCATCCATATTTTCTTACTAAAACCCCTTTTTTTCTATTCTATTGAGATGGCAAAGGAGAATTTTCTTTCTATTCTATTGAAATGGCAAAGGAGCAAAAGTGGATTTCCAGTCACAGACTGCAAAATTCAGAACAAATTGGAACCATTAACTAGAATTTATTTTTTGAATTGCAGTAGTAAACGACTCTTAAATCGGTATTCTCTCCTTTAATGGCATAATAAAATAGAGTAATAGTTTCCCTAATCTGTATATAGGTAAACTCCAGGTCCGAACAGCATTATTATCTACGGATGCTCCTTATGTACATATCCCTACAGGGAATCATGCTTTAATTTTTCATTGCATTAAATATCTTGAATAAAAAGAGGAAATTTGCTCTGATATAGATTATGGCCTGGCCTTCTTTTCTTGGCCCGCACAAGTGAAATTACGATAAAAGAAAGGATATGTGAATAGGTGGATAACTAGATTAGCAAGTACTTCAAAAAAGTAAGTACTTTATTTTAGGATTCTACAACGAAATCCTTTATTTTTCAGCAATTCTATTACTACGAAACAAAAAATAACCTTCAAATTCTTTTTGAAAATAAAACTAAGCGTACTATTCTAAATTCTAAATCGAACTAAAGTCAAACTTTCTAGTGCTTATAAATTATTATGGCTTTATTTCTTTCATAGAAAGGAGATAAAACGAGAAATCTTTGCTATCCAATCTGATTAGAATATCATAAAGTTTAAGTGGCAGAATTTTTTCTAGGACTTTTTTATCCATTCATTTTAATTCCATTTCTACCCCTGCAAAAGTAGAACTTTCGTCAAAATTATCTTTATTCATATATATGAAATACATATATGAAATACGTATGTGGAGTTCCCTAGAATTTCATGTGATTCAGTAAACAGAATATAGATTCCATGATTGCTAGATTGATCCGTAGGGATTGATAAAGAGTGAGCTGATAATGGAATTTTTCTTCGATAAATAGGAAACTTAAGATTAAGATGCTCCGGAATGGAAATGAGGGAATGTCCACAATACCCGGATTTAGTCAGATCCAATTCGAGGGATTTTGTAGGTTCATTAATCAAGGCTTGGCAGAAGAACTTGAGAAGTTTCCAACAATTAAAGATCCAGATCACGAAATTGCATTTCAATTATTTGCGAAAGGATATCAATTGCTAGAACCCTCGATAAAAGAAAGGGATGCTGTGTATGAATCACTCACTTATTCTTCTGAATTATATGTATCCGCGAGATTAATTTTTGGTTTCGATGTGCAAAAGCAAACCATTTCTATTGGAAACATTCCTATAATGAATTCCTTAGGAACCTTTATAATAAATGGAATATACCGAATTGTGATCAATCAAATATTGCTAAGTCCTGGTATTTACTACCGCTCCGAATTAGACCATAAGGGAATTTCTATATACACCGGGACTATAATATCAGATTGGGGAGGAAGATCGGAATTAGCAATTGATAAAAAAGAAAGGATATGGGCTCGCGTGAGTAGAAAACAAAAGATATCCATTTTAGTTCTATCATCAGCTATGGGTTCGAATCTAAGAGAAATTTTGGATAATGTTTCCTACCCCGAAATTTTCTTGTCTTTCCCGAATGCTAAGGAGAAAAAGAGGATTGAGTCAAAAGAAAAAGCTATTTTGGAGTTTTATCAACAATTTGCTTGTGTAGGCGGGGACCTGGTATTTTCGGAGTCCTTATGTGAGGAATTACAAAAGAAATTTTTTCAACAAAAATGTGAATTAGGAAGAGTTGGTCGACGAAATATGAATCGGAGACTGAATCTTAATATACCTCAGAACAATACATTCTTGTTACCACGAGATGTATTGGCCGCTACGGATCATTTGATTGGAATGAAATTTGGAACGGGTATACTTGACGATGACGATATGAATCACTTGAAAAATAAACGTATTCGTTCGGTTGCGGATCTGTTACAAGATCAATTCGGACTGGCTCTTGGCCGTTTACAACATGCGATTCAAAAAACTATCCGTAGAGTATTCATACGTCAATCGAAACCGACTCCACAAACTTTGGTAACTCCAACTTCAACTTCGATTTTATTAATAACTACTTATGAGACCTTTTTTGGCACATACCCCTTATCTCAAGTTTTTGACCAAACCAATCCATTGACACAAACGGTTCATGGGCGAAAAGTGAGTTGTTTGGGTCCTGGAGGATTGACGGGGAGAACTGCGAGTTTTCGGAGCCGAGATATTCATCCGAGTCACTACGGGCGTATTTGTCCAATTGACACGTCCGAAGGCATCAATGTTGGACTTACTGGATCCTTAGCTATTCATGCGAGAATTGATCACTGGTGGGGATCTATAGAGAGTCCGTTTTATGAAATATCTGAGAAAGCAAAAGAAAAAAAAGAGAGACAGGTGGTTTATTTATCACCAAATAGAGATGAATATTATATGATAGCAGCAGGAAATTCTTTGTCCTTGAATCAGGGTATTCAGGAAGAACAAGTTGTTCCAGCTAGATACCGTCAAGAATTCCTGACTATTGCATGGGAACAGATTCATGTTAGAAGTATTTTTCCTTTCCAATATTTTTCTATTGGAGGTTCTCTCATTCCTTTTATTGAGCATAATGATGCGAATCGGGCTTTAATGAGTTCTAATATGCAGCGCCAAGCAGTTCCACTTTCTCGGTCCGAGAAGTGTATTGTTGGAACTGGATTGGAACGCCAAACAGCTCTAGATTCGAGGGTTTCCATTATAGCCGAACGCGAGGGAAAGATCATTTCTAGTGATAGTCAGAAGATCCTTTTATCAAGTAGTGGGAAGACTATAAGTATTCCTTTAGTTGCCCATCGGCGCTCTAACAAAAATACTTGTATGCACCAAAAACCTCGGGTTTCGCGGGGTAAATCCATTAAAAAAGGGCAAATTTTAGCGGAGGGAGCAGCTACAGTTGGTGGGGAACTTGCTTTAGGAAAAAACGTTTTAGTAGCTTATATGCCGTGGGAGGGTTACAATTTTGAAGACGCAGTACTAATTAGCGAACGTTTGGTATATGAGGATATTTATACTTCTTTTCACATCCGAAAATATGAAATTCAGACGGATACGACAAGCCAAGGCTCCGCTGAAAAAATCACTAAAGAAATACCACATCTAGAAGAACATTTACTCCGCAATTTGGACAGAAATGGAGTTGTGAGGTTGGGATCCTGGGTAGAAACAGGCGATATTTTAGTAGGTAAATTAACGCCTCAGATAGCGAGCGAATCCTCGTATATCGCGGAAGCTGGATTATTACGGGCCATTTTTGGTCTTGAGGTATCCACTTCAAAAGAAACTTCTCTCAAACTACCTATAGGTGGAAGAGGGCGCGTTATCGATGTGAAATGGATCCAGAGGGACCCCCTCGACATAATGGTTCGTGTATATATTTTACAGAAACGTGAAATCAAAGTTGGGGATAAAGTAGCAGGAAGACACGGGAATAAGGGGATCATTTCCAAAATTTTGCCTAGGCAAGATATGCCCTATTTGCAAGATGGAACACCTGTTGATATGGTCTTCAATCCCCTAGGAGTACCCTCACGAATGAATGTGGGACAAATATTTGAAAGCTCGCTCGGATTAGCAGGGGATCTGCTAAAGAAACATTATAGAATAGCACCCTTTGATGAGAGATATGAGCAAGAGGCTTCAAGAAAACTTGTGTTTTCGGAATTATATGAAGCCAGTAAACAAACAAAAAATCCATGGGTATTTGAACCCGAGTACCCGGGAAAAAGCAGAATATTTGATGGAAGAACAGGAGATCCCTTCGAACAACCTGTTCTAATAGGGAAGTCCTATATTTTAAAATTAATTCATCAAGTTGATGAAAAAATCCATGGACGTTCTACTGGGCCCTACTCACTTGTTACCCAACAACCCGTTAGAGGAAGAGCCAAACAAGGGGGACAACGAGTAGGAGAAATGGAAGTTTGGGCTTTAGAAGGATTTGGTGTTGCTCATATTTTACAAGAGATACTTACTTATAAATCTGATCATCTTATAGCTCGCCAAGAAATACTTAATGCTACGATCTGGGGAAAAAGAGTGCCTAATCACGAGGATCCTCCAGAATCTTTTCGAGTGCTCGTTCGAGAACTACGATCTTTGGCTCTAGAACTGAACCATTTCCTTGTATCTGAGAAGAACTTTCAGGTTAATAGGGAGGATGTTTGATCAGAATAAATATAAATTTTTTTCTTATTTCTATTTTATGATTGACCAATATAAACATAAACAACTTCAAATTGGACTCGTTTCCCCCCAACAAATAAAGGCTTGGGCTAACAAAATCCTACCTAATGGGGAAGTCGTTGGCGAAGTCACAAGGCCCTCCACTTTTCATTATAAAACCGATAAACCAGAAAAAGATGGATTGTTTTGCGAAAGAATCTTTGGACCCATAAAAAGCGGAATTTGTGCTTGTGGAAATTCTCGAGCGAGCGTAGCGGAAAACGAAGACGAAAGGTTTTGTCAAAAATGCGGGGTAGAATTTGTTGATTCTCGGATACGAAGATATCAAATGGGATACATCAAACTGGCATGTCCAGTGACTCATGTGTGGTATTTGAAAGGTCTTCCTAGTTATATCGCGAATCTTTTAGATAAACCTCTTAAGAAATTGGAAGGCCTAGTATACGGCGATTTCTCTTTTGCTAGGCCCAGCGCTAAAAAACCTACTTTCTTACGATTACGAGGTTTATTCGAAGATGAAATTGCATCCTGTAACCACAGCATTTCTCCCTTTTTTTCTACCCCAGGCTTTGCAACATTTCGAAATCGGGAAATTGCGACAGGAGCAGGTGCTATTAGAGAACAATTAGCAGATTTGGATTTGCGAATTATTATAGAGAATTCCTTGGTTGAATGGAAGGAATTAGAAGATGAGGGGTATAGTGGAGATGAATGGGAAGATAGAAAAAGACGAATAAGAAAAGTTTTTTTAATTAGACGAATGCAATTGGCAAAACATTTTATTCAAACAAATGTAGAACCAGAATGGATGGTTTTGTGCTTATTACCAGTTCTTCCTCCCGAATTGAGACCCATTGTTTATAGGTCTGGGGATAAAGTAGTGACTTCGGATATTAATGAACTTTATAAGAGAGTTATCCGTCGGAACAACAACCTTGCCTATCTATTAAAAAGAAGTGAATTAGCGCCAGCCGATTTAGTAATGTGCCAGGAAAAATTGGTACAAGAAGCCGTGGATACACTTCTTGATAGTGGGTCTCGCGGACAACCGACGAGGGATGGTCACAATAAAGTATACAAGTCACTTTCAGATGTAATTGAGGGTAAAGAGGGGAGGTTTCGCGAGACTCTGCTTGGGAAACGGGTCGATTACTCGGGGCGTTCTGTCATTGTTGTGGGTCCTTCGCTTTCATTACATCAATGTGGATTACCTCTAGAGATAGCAATAAAGCTTTTTCAGCTATTTGTAATTCGCGATTTAATCACGAAACGTGCTACTTCTAATGTCAGGATTGCTAAAAGGAAAATTTGGGAAAAGGAACCCATTGTATGGGAAATACTTCAAGAAGTTATGCGGGGGCATCCTGTACTGTTGAACAGAGCACCTACCCTGCATAGATTAGGCATACAGGCCTTCCAACCCACTTTAGTAGAGGGGCGTACTATTTGTTTACATCCATTAGTGTGTAAGGGTTTCAATGCGGACTTTGATGGGGATCAAATGGCTGTTCATCTACCTTTATCCTTGGAAGCTCAAGCAGAAGCCCGTTTACTTATGTTTTCTCATATGAATCTCCTGTCTCCCGCTATTGGAGATCCTATTTGCGTGCCAACCCAAGACATGCTTATCGGACTTTATGTATTAACGATTGGAAATCGTCGAGGTATTTGTGCAAATAGATATAATAGTTGCGAAAACTATCCAAATAAAAAAGTAAATTACAATAATAATAATTATACGAAAGATAAAGAACCCCATTTTTCTAGTTCCTATGATGCACTGGGAGCTTATAGACAGAAACGAATCAGTTTAAACAGTCCCTTGTGGCTACGATGGAAACTAGATCAACGCGTCATTGGATCAAGAGAAGTTCCGATTGAAGTTCAATATGAATCTTTTGGGACTTATCATGACATTTATGCCTACTATCTAATAGTCGGAAATAGAAAAAAAGAAACCCGTTCTATATACATTCGAACCACTCTTGGTCATATTTCTTTTTATAGAGAAATAGAGGAAGCCATACAAGGATTTAGTCGAGCCTATTCATACACTATCTAAATCTAAACAAGGAAGTTAGATTCGGCGATGCCCCTTTCGGGGGGCATTACGATTTCGCTAGTACCATCTTTTTTGCCACTCAAATTCAGATTGAGATTGAGGAAAGGGGGTAAATTAAGTTTTCGAATCACTGACTCAGGCCTATTGTCGAATCCTACTCAGCAATTGTCGAATCCTACTCAGTCAAAAAAGGGGGTACTTATGTATGGCGGAACGGGCCAACCTGGTCTTTCATAATAAAGAGATAGACGGAACTGCTATGAAACGACTTATTAGCAGATTAATAGATCATTTCGGAATGGGATATACATCCCATATACTGGATCAAATAAAAGCTCTGGGCTTCCATCAAGCCACTACTACATCGATTTCTTTAGGAATCGAGGATCTTTTAACAATACCCTCTAAAGGATGGTTAGTCCAAGATGCAGAACAACAGAGTTTTCTTTTGGAGAAACACTATTATTATGGGGCTGTACACGCAGTAGAAAAATTACGCCAATCCGTTGAAATATGGTATGCTACAAGTGAATATTTGAAACAAGAAATGAATTCGAATTTTCGGATAACGGATCCTTCTAATCCAGTCTATCTAATGTCTTTTTCAGGAGCTAGAGGAAATGCATCTCAGGTACACCAATTAGTAGGGATGAGAGGGTTAATGGCGGATCCTCAAGGACAAATGATTGATTTACCTATTCAAAGCAATTTACGCGAGGGACTTTCTTTAACAGAATATATAATTTCCTGTTACGGAGCCCGCAAAGGGGTTGTAGATACTGCTGTACGAACAGCGGATGCTGGATATCTTACACGCAGACTTGTTGAAGTAGTTCAACATATTATTGTGCGTAGAAGAGATTGTGGTACTATCCGAGGTATTTCTGTGAGTCCTCAAAATGGGATGACAGAAAAACTTTTTGTCCAAACACTAATTGGTCGTGTATTAGCAGACGATATATATATCGGTTCACGATGCATTGCTGCTCGAAATCAAGATATTGGAATTGGATTAGTCAATCGATTCATAACTGCCTTTCGAGCACAACCGTTTCGGGCACAACCCATATATATTAGAACTCCTTTTACTTGCCGGAGCGCATCTTGGATCTGTCAATTATGTTATGGGCGGAGTCCCACTCATGGCGATCTGGTCGAATTGGGAGAAGCTGTAGGTATTATTGCGGGTCAATCAATTGGTGAGCCAGGGACTCAACTAACATTAAGAACTTTTCATACTGGTGGAGTATTCACAGGGGGTACTGCCGACCTTGTACGATCCCCCTCGAATGGAAAAATCCAATTCAACGAGGATTTGGTTCACCCCACACGTACCCGTCATGGGCAGCCTGCTTTTCTATGCTATATAGACTTGCGTGTAACTATTCAGAGTCAGGATATTCTACATAGTGTGAATATTCCGTTAAAAAGCCTTATTCTAGTGCAAAATGATCAATATGTAGAATCGGAACAAGTAATTGCGGAGATTCGTGCCGGAACATCCACTTTGCATTTTAAAGAAAAGGTACAAAAGCATATTTATTCCGAATCAGACGGGGAAATGCACTGGAGTACTGATGTTTACCATGCGCCCGAATATCAATATGGTAATCTTCGTCGATTACCAAAAACAAGCCATTTATGGATATTGTCAGTAAGTATGTGCAGATCCAGTATAGCATCCTTTTCGCTGCACAAGGATCAAGATCAAATGAATACTTATTCTTTTTCTCTTGACGGAAGATATATCTTTGACCTCTCAATGGCTAATGATCAAGTAAGCCATAGACTGTTGGATACTTTTGGTAAAAAAGATAAGGAAATTCTTGATTATTTAACGCCAGATCGAATCGTGTCCAACAATCATTGGAATTTTGTCTATCCTTCTATTCTTCAAGATAATTCGGATTTGTTGGCGAAAAAGCGAAGAAATAGGTTCGTCATTCCATTACAATATCATCAAGAACAAGAAAAAGAGCTAATATCCTGTTTGGGGATTTCGATTGAAATACCCTTTATGGGTGTTTTACGTAGAAATACTATTTTTGCTTATTTTGACGATCCAGGATACAGAAAAGATAAAAGGGGTTCAGGAATTGTTAAATTTCGATATAGGACCCTAGAGGAAGAATATCGGACCCGAGAGGAAGAGTATAGGACTCTAGAGGAAGACTCAGAGGACGAATATGAGAGCCCAGAGAACGAATATAGGACTCTAGAAGACGAATATGAAACCCTAGAAGACGAATATAGGACTCTAGAAGACGAATATGAAACCCTAGAAGATGAATATGGGATCCTAGAGGCCGAATATAGGGCTCTAGAGAAAGACTCAGAAGAAGAATATGGGAACCCAGAGAACGAATATAAAACTCGAGAAGACGAATATGAAACTCTAGAGGAAGAAGAATATGGGAGCCGTGAAGATGGCTCAGAGAACGAATATGGGGCTTTAGAAGAAGACTCAGAGGAAGACTCAGAGGACGAATATGGGAGCCCGGAGGAAGATTCTATATTAAAAAAAGAGGGTTTTATTGAGCATCGAGGAACAAAAGAATTTAGTCTAAAATACCAAAAAGAAGTAGATCGGTTTTTTTTCATTCTTCAAGAACTGCATATCTTGCCGAGATCCTCATCCCTAAAGGTACTTGACAATAGTATTATTGGAGTGGATACACAACTCACAAAAAATACAAGAAGTCGACTAGGTGGATTGGTCCGAGTTAAGAGAAAAAAAAGCCATACGGAACTAAAAATCTTTTCCGGAGATATTCATTTTCCTGAAGAGGCGGATAAGATATTAGGCGCCAGTTTGATACCACCAGAAAGAAAAAAAAAAGATTCTAAGGACTCAAAAAAAAGAAAAAATTGGGTTTATGTTCAACGGAAAAAAATTCTCAAAAGCAAGGAAAAGTATTTTGTTTCAGTTCGACCTGCAGTCGCATATGAAATGGACGAAGGGAGAAATCTAGCAAGACTTTTCCCGCAAGATCTCCTGCAAGAAGAGGATAATCTCCAACTTCGACTTGTCAATTTTATTTCTCATGAAAATAGCAAGTTAACTCAAAGAATTTATCACACGAATAGTCAATTCGTTCGAACTTGCTTGATAGTGAATTGGGAACAAGAAGAAAAAGAGGGGGCTCGTACTTCCCTTGTTGAGTTAAGAACAAATGATCTGATTCGCGATTTCCTAAGAATTGAGTTAGTCAAGTCCACTATTTCATATACAAGAAGAAGGTATGATAGGACAAGTGCAGGACCGATTCCCAATAATGGGTTAGATCGCAACAATACCAATTCCTTTTATTCCAAGGCGAAGATTCAATCACTTAGCCAATATCAAGAAGCTATTGGTACCTTGTTGAATCGAAATAAAGAATACCCATCTTTGATGATTTTGTCGGCATCCAACTGTTCTCGAATTGGTTTATTCAAGAATTCGAAATATCCCAATGCGGTAAAAGAATCGAATCCAAGAATTCTTATTCGAGATATTTTTGGGCTCTTAGGCGCTATTGTACCTAGTATATCGAATTTTTCTTCATCTTATTATTTATTAACACATAATCAGATCTTGTTAAAAAAATACTTCTTCCTTGACAATTTGAAACAAACCTTCCAAGTACTTCAAGGGCTTAAATACTCTTTAATAGATGAAAATAAAAGGATGTCAAATTTCGACAGTAACATCATGTTGGATCCATTCCATTTGAATTGGCACTTTCTCCATCATGACTCATGGGAGGAGACATTGGCAATAATTCACCTTGGACAATTTATTTGCGAAAATGTATGTCTATTTAAATCGCACATAAAAAAATCTGGTCAAATTTTCATTGTTAATATGGACTCCTTTGTTATAAGAGCAGCTAAGCCTTATTTGGCCACTATAGGAGCAACTGTTCATGGTCATTATGGAAAAATCCTTTACAAAGGGGATAGGTTAGTTACCTTTATATATGAAAAATCGAGATCTAGTGATATAACGCAAGGTCTTCCAAAAGTGGAACAAATATTCGAAGCGCGTTCAATTGATTCACTATCGCCGAATCTCGAAAGGAGAATTGAGGATTGGAATGAGCGTATACCAAGAATTCTTGGGGTTCCCTGGGGATTCTTGATTGGAGCTGAGCTAACCACCGCCCAAAGTCGTATCTCTTTGGTTAATAAGATCCAAAAGGTTTATCGATCCCAAGGGGTACAGATCCATAATAGACATATAGAGATTATTATACGCCAAGTAACATCAAAAGTACGGGTTTCCGAAGATGGAATGTCTAATGTTTTTTTACCTGGGGAATTAATAGGACTATTGCGAGCGGAACGAGCAGGGCGAGCTTTGGATGAATCGATCTATTATCGGGCAATCTTATTGGGAATAACAAGGGCTTCCCTGAATACCCAAAGTTTCATATCTGAAGCAAGTTTTCAAGAAACTGCTCGAGTTTTAGCAAAAGCTGCCCTACGAGGTCGTATTGATTGGTTGAAAGGCCTGAAAGAAAACGTAGTTCTGGGGGGAATTATACCTGTTGGTACCGGATTCCAAAAATTTGTGCATCGTTTCCCACAAGACAAGAACCTTTATTTCGAAATTCAAAAAAAAAATTTATTCACGTCGGAAATGAGAGATATTTTGTTTCTCCATACAGAATTAGTTTCTTCTGATTCTGACGTAACAAACAATTTCTATGAGACATCAGAACCCCCATTTACTCCCATTTATACGATTTAAGGATATATAAAGCAGATTTTTTTACTTTAATTGAAACTAGACTTTTGACCTTAGAATGCTAACAGGTCTGATTTTAGATTTTGTATTTTCATATTTTACTAAATAAAAGAAGTCAGTTAATTTATTAAGGCTGTGTTTGTTTATATCATGTATCAATGGCCAATTCTGAGTAGAAGGTTCCATCGGAACAATTATTATTTATTTCAAGATATTTCGGCTCTTTCTTAATCTTCAAAAAGAAATCAATTCCGTAATGGTAAGACGAAAAAAAGAAAAAAAAAGAGAAGTGTGGAAAAAATGACAAGAAGATATTGGAACATCAATTTGAAAGAGATGATAGAAGCAGGAGTTCATTTTGGTCATGGTATTAAGAAATGGAATCCTAAAATGGCCCCTTACATCTCGGCAAAGCGTAAAGGTACTCATATTACAAATCTCGCTAGAACGGCTCGTTTTTTATCAGAAGCCTGTGATTTAGTTTTTGATGCGGCAAGTCAGGGAAAAAGCTTCTTAATTGTTGGTACCAAAAAAAGAGCAGCGGATTTAGTAGCATCAGCTGCAATAAGGTCTCGTTGTCATTATGTTAATAAAAAGTGGTTCAGTGGTATGTTAACGAATTGGTCGATTACCAAAACTAGACTTTCTCAATTTAGAGACTTAAGAGCGGAAGAAAAGATGGGAAAATTCCACCATCTCCCAAAAAGAGATGTGGCAATCTTAAAGAGAAAATTATCTACCTTGCAAAGATATCTCGGCGGGATTAAATATATGACGAGGTTGCCTGACATTGTGATCGTCCTTGATCAGCAAAAAGAGTATATAGCTCTTCGGGAATGCGCCATTTTGGGGATTCCTACTATTTCTTTAATCGATACAAATTGTGACCCAGATCTCGCGAATATATCGATTCCTGCCAACGATGACACTATGACTTCCATTCGATTGATTCTTAACAAATTAGTATTTGCAATTTGTGAGGGCCGTTCTCTCTATATAAGAAATCATTGATTAAGATTAAGAAGAATAGTGAATTCTTAAGCAACTACGTAGATTTATGGGATCAGTTACTATTTTTTTTTGTTTTGCCTAGATAAAAGAGGGGGAATATTGATATATATTAGAGGGTATTGATATATATTATCATTTGATGTGATTTCTTGGTATCCTAAATATAAGATTAATACTTCAAGTTGCTGAGTTGAGAAAGAGATGGTTGAATCAAAAGAATTCCTTTTTTGAAGTTCAATTTTTATCAGAGGACAATATGAATATTACACCATGTTCCATTAAAACACTCAAGGGGTTGTATGATATATCAGGCGTAGAAGTAGGCCAACACTTCTATTGGCAAATAGGAGGTTTCCAAATTCATGCCCAAGTACTCATCACTTCTTGGGTCGTAATTACTATCTTGCTAGGTTCGGTTATCATAGCTGTTCGGAATCCACAAACCATCCCAACTGACGGTCAGAATTTCTTCGAATATGTCCTTGAGTTTATTCGAGATTTGAGCAAAACTCAGATTGGAGAAGAATACGGTCCCTGGGTTCCCTTTATTGGAACTATGTTCCTTTTTATTTTTGTTTCGAATTGGTCGGGTGCTCTTTTACCTTGGAAAATTATAGAGTTACCCCATGGGGAATTAGCAGCGCCCACGAATGATATAAATACTACTGTTGCTTTAGCTTTACTCACATCAGCGGCATATTTTTATGCGGGTCTTAGCAAAAAAGGATTGAGTTATTTCGAGAAATATATTAAACCAACCCCAATCCTTTTACCAATTAACATCCTAGAAGATTTCACAAAACCATTATCGCTTAGTTTTCGACTTTTCGGAAATATATTGGCAGATGAATTAGTCGTTGTTGTTCTTGTTTCTTTAGTCCCCTTAGTAGTCCCTATACCGGTCATGTTTCTTGGATTATTTACAAGCGGTATTCAAGCTCTTATTTTTGCAACGTTAGCCGCAGCCTATATAGGTGAATCCATGGAAGGTCATCATTGAATTGACTAATTTTCGAAATAGTCTTTTTTTTTTTTAGCTTAGCCCAATTCATGCATGGTTGCAGATAATCCTCCTGGTTAGAAAACTAACTAGTTCGAAATGCGTAACCTAGAGTTGTAGGAGAGAGAATAGACTATATTACGGAATTGTTAAATTATATATGCATTCAGGGGGGGCGAAATCCAGTTAGATCTATATCCTTAATGTCTATAAGACAGTCATCTTTTGTGCGGCTTTCTAATTCTAAGGAATGATTTTGGAATTGGATTCAATAGAAAATAAGAAAATATGCAAACAAAATAGAAGATACAAATGTATATAGGATTTTATTTATTTATAAGTTAGATTAGATTCATTATCTAATCCGATATATAGAATTCCGGAATTGGATTCCATATCCAGTTCTATGCAGCATATTGTTCTCAATTATATATCTTTATTTGATTCCTATTGGATTTGGATTAGTTCGATTTCAATAGGGGTTCTTTCTGTATTTCGTCTTTTATTATGGATTAGATGAAGGGAAAAAAAGGGAACTCAAGGATATCGAAAAGTCAAAAAAGATGGAATGAAAGGGTGGTTGGTTGGAAAGAAAGAGAAATAGAATAATGAAAAGCATATGGATTTACACAAACCTCTAATGATTAGAAACTAAAAACGAGATCTCGAAGTAGTTCGGATGATTTAGATTATCATTTCAATTTGTACTTTTTAGTTACTTCTACCCAATAGAGCTTAGAAGTTAAAAGTAATAATTTCTTGGTTGATTGTATCCTTAACCATTTCTTTTTTTTTTGACACGAGGAACTCACCATGAATCCACTAATTGCTGCTGCTTCCGTTGTTGCTGCTGGATTGGCTGTAGGGCTTGCTTCTATTGGGCCTGGAGTTGGTCAAGGTACTGCTGCAGGACAAGCTGTAGAGGGTATTGCGAGACAGCCAGAAGCAGAAGGGAAAATACGAGGTACTTTATTGCTTAGTCTAGCTTTTATGGAAGCTTTAACAATTTATGGACTAGTTGTGGCACTAGCGCTTTTATTTGCGAACCCTTTTGTTTAATCCTAAAAAAGAAAATAAGTCCTTTAGATTAGATACTTTTTTCTTTTTTTTAGTAAATTGGTATTTGCTTCTGTAATTCCAAGTATATCAATACTTTTATTTATTATATTATTCCAGGAATTTTTTATTTATCGGGACAGATAATACCCCGGGAAGGGTTGATTTGAGCATGATCAATTTAGGTAGAAGATATGCTCGCCCTCTTCCTTCCCGTCCTTAGTTTAGGATAGTGGAAAGTCTTTTTCCTTTTATTTTAGGAATTTTGGGAACATTTTAACAAAGGAGATCTTTCACAGATCAAACGAGACCTAAGACTTAATCTAAAAGAAATTATTAGATTGAATCTATTTGCATTAAAAAAATTGCATTAAAAAAACCGATAAAAAAGGGCGAGCGAAGTAAGTGATCGAAAAATTTTCTTCTTTGTTCGTCCTATCTATAAGAGGAGAGCATATGAAAAATGTAACCCATTCTTTTGTTTTTTTAGCTCACTGGCCATTCGCTGGGAGTTTCGGGCTTAATACCGATATTTTAGCAACAAATCTAATAAATCTAACTGTAGTGGTTGGCGTATTGATTTTTTTTGGAAAGGGAGTGTGTGCGAGTTGTCTATTTCAAGAATAGATTGGATCTATCCGGCTGCACCTTAGAATATTTTTTAGTATTTTTATTTTGGGATAAATAAGAAAAGGTGCACGATCTCCACGAATTACTTCTGAATAACTTCAGAAATCATATGGAAGAACCATAGCATTTCGCGACTCATTGGTAAATTTACTTTGATTCTCTATAGACCAATAATGTGAGACCATTAACACGGTTAAAGCTAAACTGCTTGAAGTCCAGGCAAAAAGGGGTACTCTTTCTACAACTATATTAGTATCGAAATGCTTTATTAGTATCCAAATGCTTAAAACGGGAAATAGCTAGTGTCGAATTTATCTGATATAGAACACTCATATCGATAAAATGGTTTGAACTATTTACTAGAGGGGCACCCTGCCCTTTTTCCAATGCCGAATCGACGACCTGTGTATAAAAAAAAGAGAAATTTTTTGGATTTAAGGAAAGAAAAATAATTCTAGCAATTTTCATTTTCCTTTTATTTACTTCGTTTTTCTTAATGAAATTGTTAACTAACAGAGCAAAACAAATAAAGAAACAACTTTGCTGACCATGATAGATTTTTATCTAGTCGGAAGAGTCCTCTTAATATTTAGCTAGTCTTATATACGTTTCCGTATATTGAAATACAAAGAGAAAAGAGGATAGAGGATAGGCTCATTACATAAAAAAAAGATATGGAAATAACCATAATACATAGCAAAAAAGAAAAAAAGGAGCGTGAGAGCCAAATGAATCGAAAGATTCATGTTTGGTTCGGGAAGAGATCATAAAAGTTGTAAACTTAATAGCAAGATAATCTACTTTCATTAAAAGATTTATTAGATAATCGAAAACAGAGGATCTTAAGTACTATTCGAAATTCGGAAGAATTGCGTAGAGGGACCCTTGAACAACTCGAAAAAGCTCGGCTTCGATTACAGAAAGTCGAACTAGAAGCAGATGAGTATCGGATGAATGGATACTCTGAGATAGAACGAGAAAAGGCAAATTTGATTAATGCTACTTCTATGAGTTTGGAACAATTAGAAAAGTCTAAAAATGAAACCCTTTATTTTGAAAAACAAAGAGCGATGAATCAGGTCCGACAACGGGTTTTCCAACAAGCCGTACAAGGAGCTCTAGGAACTCTGAATAGTTGTTTGAATACTGAGTTACATTTCCGTACGATTCGTGCTAATATTGGCATTCTAGGGGCCATAGAATGGAAGAGATAATTTAAATTTATTAGGCCTTGAACTTCTACTTTCGTTTAGAATTT